GATCTAATAAGTATCTTGTGTCAGAATTGAGAAATTCTATGGCTCGAATCTTTAGTATTCTCTTATTTATCACCTGTGTCTACTATTTAGGCAGAATGCCGTCGCCTATTGTCACTAAGAAACTGAAAGAGAAAGAAACCTCAGAAACGGAAGAAGGGGGAGAAAGAAAGGAAGAAAGCGATGTAGAAACAACTTCTGAAATGAAGGAGACTAAACAGGAACAAGAGGGATCCACCGAAGAAAACCCTTCCCTTTTTTCGGAAGAAAGGGAGGATCTGGACAAAATAGATGAAACGGAAGAGATCCGAGTGAATGGAAAGGAAAAAACAAAGGATGAATTTCACTTTAAAGAGGCACGCTATCAAGATCAAGATAGCCCAGTTTACGAAGATTCTGATCTGGAGACCCATCAAGAGAATTGGGAATTGGGAAGACTGAAAGAAGAGAAAAAGAAAATGTGGGTTGAAAAAGTTGAAAAAACTTTTGTCACTTTTCTTTTCGATTTTAAGCGATGGAATCGTCCATTACGATATATAAAAAATAAGAAATTAGAAAATGCTTTACGCAATGAAATGTCACAATTTTTTTTTTTTACATGTACAAGTGATGGGAAACAAATAATATCCTTTACATATCCGCCCAGTTTATCGACTTTTTCGGAAATGCTAGAACAAAGAATTTCTTTATACATAATAGAAAAACTATACGACGAAGATCTTTATAATTCTTGGATTTATACTAATGAAAAAAAAAAGTGGAATTTGAACAATGAATTGAAAAGCCGAATCCAAATTCTAGAAAAAAATGAGGGATCCTCTAGTCTGGATATGCTTGAAAAAAGAACCATATTATGTGATGATGAAAAAAAAAAAAAATGCTTGCCAAAAGCATATGATCCTTTTTTCAACGGACCATATCGAGGAACGAGAAAAGAATTAGATTCACGCGTAATCATGAATACTTATACAGATACAGAAGATTTAGTAGAATTTTTTTTTATAAATAAGATTCATGATCTACTTATTAATGATTCCGTAGAACTCCACCGTCAATCATTTTTGAATTATAAAGAAGAAAAAGGAATTGATTCAGAAAGTCAAGAAAAATATTTGCAATTTGTATTTGATGTAATTACAACACATACAAAAGATCAAAAAACAATGAAAAAAAAATCTATTGGAATTAGAATAGAAGAAGTCAGTAAAAAGGTTTCTCAATGGTCATACAAATTAACCGAGAATTTGGAAGAAGAGGAAGAAGACAATGGAGAAGAATTGGAGGAAGACGATCATGAGATTCATTCAAGAAGAGCCAAAATTGTGATAATTTATAACGATAATGATCAGAATACCAATTCTATTTCTATTTCTAGTATTCAGAATACTAGTAACAATGATAAAAACGATGATCCAATGGAAGAGGGAGAGGTGGCTTTGATACGTTACTCACAACAATCGGATTTTCGTCGCAATCTAATCAAAGGATCCATGCGCGCTCAAAGACGTAAAACAGTTATTTGGAACCTATTTCAAGTAAATGTACATTCCCCACTTTTTTTGGATCGTCTAGACAAAATGTTTTTTTTTTCGTCTTTTGATATCAACGAAATGAAGAATCTAATTTTTAGGAATTGGATGGGCAGAGAACAAGAATCAGAATTAAAAATTTCCTATTTTGAAAATGACGATAAAAAAGAAGAAAAGAAGAAAGAGGAAAAAAGATCTAAAAACGAACAGATAGAAATATCAGAAGCTTGGGATGCTTTTATATTTACTCAAGTAATAAGAAGTTTGATGTTAATAACCCAATCTTTTTTTAGAAAATACATTCTATTGCCTTCATTAATAATAGCTAAAAACCTTTTCCGTATGTTATTATTCCAAATTCCCGAGTGGGACGAGGATTTGAAGGAATGGAATAGAGAAATCCATATTAAATGCACCTATAATGGTGTTCAATTATCAGAAACAGAATTTCCCCAAGATTGGTTAATAGATGGTATTCAGATAAAGATTCTATATCCTTTCTGTCTAAAACCTTGGAGAAAATCTAAGGCACAATCTCATCATAGAGATCTAATGAAAAAAAAAGAGAAAAAAACAAATTTTTGTTTTTTAACAGTCTGGGGAATGGAAGCGGAACTTCCCTTTGGTTCTCCCCGAAAACGACCTTTTTTTTTTGAACCTATTTATAAAGAACTCCAAAAAAGAAAAAAAAAGGTGAAAAATAAATTTTCAAAAGTTTTAAAATCTTTAAATAAAATAAATAAAAAAATAAAATCCTTTCTAAAAATTAGAAAAGAAAAAACAAAAGGGGTCGTTCAAATTATCAAACTAATAATGAAAAAACTGGAGAAAGTAAATCCAATTTTATTATTTAAATTAAGGAAAGAAAAAGTATATGAACCGAACGAAAACAAAAAAGATTTCAAAATAAATAATAAGATTCTTCGCGAATCGTCCGTTCTAAATCGAACGATGAATTGGTTAAATTATTCACTAATAGAAAAAAGAATGAGAGATCTTTCTGATAAGACAATCAAAATAAGGAATCAAATTGAACAAATCGCAAAAGACAAGAAAAAAAAAGAAATAGTTCTAATTTCTGATAATAAAGGATCGGGATCACAGAAACATATTTTGAAAATGAAAATATTAAAAAGGAAAAATATCCGATTAATGCGTAAATCACACTACTTTATCAAATCATTCATTGAAAAAATATACATAGATATTTTGCTATGTACCATTACCGTTTCTAAGATAAATGCACAACTTTTCTTTGAATCAACAAAAAAGATCTTTACTAAATCCATTTACAACAATGAAATAAATAAAGAACAAGAAGGAATTGATGAAACAAATCAAAATACAATGAATTTTCTTTTGACTATAAAAAAATTAGAATCGTTTTCAAATACTTCAAATACTGATAATACTACGAATAGCAATCAAAATTCCAATACTTATTGGAACTTATCTTCCCTGTCCCAAGCATATGTTTTTTACAAAATATCACAAAACCAATTACTTAATAAGTATCAATTGAGACCTGTACTTAAATATCAAGGGAGCTATCCTTTTTTTAAGGATAATTTAAAAGACTATTGTATGATACATGGAATATTTAACTCACATAATCATAAGAAAATTCATACGTATGTAATGAACGAATGGAAAAATTGGTTAAAAGGTCATTATCAATACGATTTCTCTCAAAAAAAAAGGTCTCCATTAGTACCTAAAGAATGGCGAAATATAATCAATAAACATCGTATGATTCAAAACAAGGAATCAAACCAATTGGATTTATATCAAAAATACCAATTTATTTATTCCATGAAAAAAGATGACTATGCAGCAAATTCATTTATGAGTCAAAAAGACAAATGGAAAAAACATTACAGATATGATCTTTTCTCATATAAATACATAAACCTTCCTAATTTATACATTTCTGGATCAACATTAGAAAGAAACGGGGACCAAGAAATTCCATCTCATTTCAATATATCGAAACCTGAATCATTTTATGTATTGGTAAGTATACCTAGTAATGATTATCTAGAAAAAGGATATCTTATTGATAGGAATACAAATTTGGATAGAAAATATCTTGATTGTAGAATTCTTCATCTTTGTTTTATAAATAATATTGAGATCTGGACCGATGTACATATTGGTATCAAGATTCAGAAAGATACTAAGACTGAAATTCAGAATTTAAAAAAGATGGAAAAAAAAGATCTTTTTTTTCCTACAATTCATCAAGAGATCAAACCATGCAATCAAAAAAGTTTCTTTTTTGATTGCATGGGAATGAATAAAGAAAGGTTCTATGATACCGCATCAAATCATGATACTATATCCAATCTAGAAACTTGGTTCTTCCCAGAATTTGTGCTACTTTTTGATGTATATAAAATTAAACCTTGGATCATCCCAATCAAATCACTCTTTTTTAATTTTTCTATAAATGAAAAAAGTAAAAGCATTAACGTAAATCCAAAAAAATCATCTAATAAAAAAAAAGATCGTGAATTAGGAAATTCCAAGCAGGAAGAGAATGAACAACAGGTCCAAGGAAATCTTGTATGGAATCTACGAAAAATAAAAAAAGAAAATCAAAAAACTGTTGAAGAAGATTACGCAAGATTAGAAATGAAAAAGGTTCTAAAAAAGAAACAATATAAGAGCAAGAATGAAATGGAACTAGATTTCTTTTTGAAAAAATATTTACTTTTTCAACTAAGATGGGCTGATCCCTTGAAGAAAGAAATAATGAAAAATATCAGGATATATTGTCTCCTACTTAGACTAAGAAATCCAAAGGAAATTGCTATATCTTCGATTCAAAGAGGTGAAATAAATATAGATGAAATGCTGATTCAAAAGGACCTAGTTCTTGCAGAATTGATAAGAAAGGGAATATTTATTATTGAACCAATTTGTCTATCTATACAAAGGAAAGGAAAATATATTATATATCAAACTATGGATATTTCATTGGTCGATAAGAAAAAGCATCAAACAAAGAAAAAATACACAAAAAAAAGATATATTGAGAAAGGGGGGTTTGAAAAATCCATTGCACGACACAGCAACATATTTTTGAGTGGAGACAAAAATCATTATGATTTACCTTTTCCTGAAAATATTCTATCTCCCAGACGTCGTAGAGAATTTCGAATTCGAATTTGTTTCAATTCCCGGAATTTTCATGTTGTGGATAGAAATACAAGATTTTGCAATGAAAACAAAATAAGAAACTGTGGACAATTTTTGAATGAGGACAAACATATTAATACAGATAGAAAAGATTTCATGAAATTCAAATTGTTTCTTTGGCCCAATTTTCGATTAGAAGATGTAGCTTGTATGAATCGTTATTGGTTTGATACCAATAACAGCAGTCGTTTCAGTATGTCAAGAATACATATGTATTCACAATTCAGAATGAATTCAATTCCAATGAAAAATGAAAAAAATCTATAGTGGATTTCCTACATATCGTGTAACATATTTGGTAGATTAATAGATGAAATCCGAAACATATACATTGTGTAACATTATACTACATGATGCTGATTTCATAGTGTATCAATTTTCATTAGGAATATTTAAGTAAAATAAAAAGAAATTGTTTTCTTTCGTGAATACATATATGTTTTGTATATTTGGATCAAATATACAAAACATAGAAACATCAACCACATAAAGAAAAAACAAAGTAGTATATGAATGAAATCCAATTTTGATGTATACTAGATGAAAATAACTGACATAAGAAATATTATTATTTTTCCTGATCCGTAAAATTCACAGAAAAGAAAGATAGAAATCTTAATTTATGGTCAAAAATTCATTCATCTCAGTTATTACACAAGAAGAAAAAGAAGAAAATAGTGGGTCTGTTGAATTTCAAGTATTCCATTTCACCAGTAAGATACGGAGACTTACTTCACATTTAGAATTGCACAAAAGAGATTTTTTATCGCAAAGAGGTCTACGAAGAATTCTGGGAAAACGTCAACGATTATTGACTTATTTGTCAAAGAAAAAGAAAGTGCGTTATAAGAAATTAATGGATCAGTTAGATATTCGGGAACCAAAAACTCGTTAATGAAAATTGAATTTCTTATTTGAGTTTCTTATTATTTTATTCTTATTATCCTTGTTCTTTTTTATTTTTTTTTTCATTCAATTAGTAAGGTATCATATAAAAAAAGAGTTCCTTTCCTGGACCCTTAGTAAGGTCATGAAATATTTCAACTTATTTATTTATCTTTTATTTTATAATGGATTTACCTGGACCAATACATGATATTCTTGTAGTATTTCTGGGATCAGTTCTTATATTAGGAGGTCTGGGAGTAGTATTACTTACCAATCCCATTGATTCTGCCTTTTCATTGGGATTGGTTCTTGTTTGTATATCCTTATTCTCTATTTCATTGAATTCCTATTTTGTAGCTGCCGCACAGTTCCTTATTTATGTGGGAGCCATAAATGTATTAATAATATTTGCTGTGATGTTCATGAACGGTTCAGAATATTCCAATGATTCCTATTTATGGACCTTTGGAGATAGGATCACTTCACTGGTTTGTACAAGTATTTTTTTTTCATTACTGACTACTATCCCAGATACGTCATGGTCCGGAATTTTTCGGACTACAAGATCAAATCAGATTATAGAACAGGACTTAATAAGTAACGTTCAACAAATTGGGATTCATTTATCCACAGATTTTTATCTCCCTTTTGAACTCATTTCTATAATTCTTTTAGTTTCTTTGATAGGTGCAATTACTATGGCTCGTCAATAATAGAATTCTAATATAATAAGAAATAAGAACTTTCTTTTTTAAAATTAAAGAATGAAAATGGATTTAATCTATTTTGTTTCAATCTACTGTGAATATCTTCTTTTGTTATGTAATTCTTCTAGTCTAGTCAACTGAATCGGTTTCATTTTTGTTCATATTGAAATCAATCGAGATAGATGAGGGATTTATCAATGATGTTAGAGTATGTACTTTTTCTAAGTGTTTATCGGTATCTATGGACTGATCACAAGCCGAAGCATGGTTAGAGCACTTATGTGTCTTGAGCTTATACTGAATTCGGTGAATATAAATCTTGTCACATTTTCCGATATATTTGATAGTCGGCAATTAAAAGGAGAAATCTTCTCAATCTTTGTTATAGCTATTGCGGCTGCTGAAGCAGCTATTGGGCTAGCTATTGTTTCGTCGATCCATCGTAACAGAAAATCAACTCGTATCAATCAATCGAATTTGCTGAATAATTAGTTAGAATTCTTCTATTTTCACATAGAAATCAAAACATAAGACTTTTAGATAGAAGATTCTAAATAGAATCTAATATAATTAGAATAATAAGATAATAGAATATTTTTATTTTTCTTTCTTCTCTTTTTCATATAGATTTATGATTTATAGTTACGAACTTATTCTATAACTAACCTAATAACAAACGTATTTATCTGATATTCTGATATATAATATATCAGAATATCCTTAATTTAATTATCTTTCTATAGAATAGAAAGATAGGAAAATTCACATGAATTGAATTCGTAAACTCATATTTCATGATTATTGAAATAGAAATCAAAGTATCTTGGCCCTTTCTCATAAACAGATTAGAAAATCTATTGATTCTTCAAATTTTGATAAATCATTGATTCGTCTGGTGTCTACAATAGAAAATCTATGATTTATTTCATTTTCTTATCTTATTTTACCAGATCGAAAATCTTTTGTGTTCAAAACTGGAATTTATAGACCCAATGTCACATTCAGTAAAGATTTATGATACATGTATAGGATGTACCCAATGTGTTCGAGCTTGCCCCACGGATGTATTGGAAATGATACCTTGGGACGGATGTAAAGCTAAGCAAATTGCTTCTGCGCCAAGAACCGAGGATTGTGTAGGTTGTAAAAGATGTGAATCCGCTTGTCCAACGGATTTTTTGAGTGTCCGTGTTTATTTATGGCATGAAACAACTCGCAGCATGGGTCTTTCTTATTGATATGTGACAAAAAACTCCACTTGAATCATTTGATTCCTCTTTACCGACAAAACCTCGCGCTCGGGAGAAGAATAATCTATTTTCTTTTCTCGAGTACGGACTTTTCTGGTCTAATTTTATCTTGTCTTTATCACGAGTTCTTTTCCTTGGTTAACAATACTTCTTGTTTTGCCCATATTCGCGGGTTCTTCAATTGTCTTTTTCCCTCATAGGGGAAATAAGGTGTATAGGTGGTATACTCTATGTATATGTATCCTATATGTATCCTAGAGCTCCTTCTAATGACCTATTTATTTTGTTATCATTTCCAATTGGACGATCCATTAATCCAATTGAAAAAGGATTATAAATGGATCAATCTTTTTGATTTTAACTGGAGACTGGGAACCGATGGACTTTCCATAGGACCCATTTTACTGACAGGATTTATCACTACTTTAGCAGCTTGGCCAGTTACTCGAAATCCGCGATTCTTCTATTTCTTGATGTTAGCAATGTATAGTGGCCAAATAGGATCATTTTCTTCTCGAGACCTTTTACTTTTTTCATCATGTGGGAATTAGAATTAATTCCTGTTTACTTACTTTTATCCATGTGGGGAGGAAAAAAACGCCTGTACTCGGCTACAAAGTTTATTTTGTGCACTGCCGGAGGTTCCATTTTTCTCTTAATAGGAGTTCTAGGTATGGGTTTATATGGTTCCAATGAACCAACATTAGATTTAGAAAAATTAGCTAATCAATTGTATCCTGCAGCATTGGAAATAATACTCTATTTTGGTTTTCTTATTGCTTATGCTGTCAAATCGCCGATGATACCCCTACATACATGCATACATGGTTACCAGATACCCACGGGGAAGCACATTACAGTACATGTATGCTTTTAGCTGGAATATTATTAAAGATGGGAGCATATGGATTGATTCGGATCAATATGGAATTATTAGCTCACGCTCATTCTAGATTATCTCCCTGGTTGGTGATAGTAGGAATAATACAAATCATTTATGCAGCTTCAACTTCTCTCGGTCAACGCAATTTAAAAAAAAAAGTATTGCCTATTCTTCCGTATCTCACATGGGTTTCATAATTATAGGAATTGGTTCTATAACTGGTATGGGACTTAATGGAGCCATTTTACAAATATTACAAATACTCTCTCATGGATTGATTGGTGCTGCACTTTTTTTCTTAGCAGGAACAAGTTGTGATAGAATACGTTTTGTTTATCTCGAAGAGATGGGGGGGATATCTATCCCAATGCCAAAAATGTTAATTACTTTTGTAATGGAAATTGGAATGATATTAACTCCTATTTATTTATTATCTATGTTACGTCAGATTTTCTATGGATACAAACTATTCAATATTCCAAACTCAAATTTTTTTGATTCTGGACCACGAGAACTATTTGTTTTGATCTGTATCTTTCTACCTGTAATAGGAATTGGTTTTTATCCTGATTTTGTTCTCCCGTTATCGGTTGACAAGGTACAAGTTCTATTATCTAATTCTTTTTATAGATACTAATTCTTTTTTTAGATTCAATACTAAATGAAATAAATTTCATTAATTGGAAAGAAAGTCTTAGAATTCTTTGACTTTCATATTTTCACGATTCTTCGTTGTACAATGAAAAAAAAAGGGGAAGGGTGAATTAGAATTGTAATGAGATACATCTAAAGTTTTTGAGAACCTTTAGAATAATTCCTCTATTTAAACGGTTCTCAAAAACTCGCACAAATTTTCATTGCATTGTGTATCAGACGATTTTTTTATGTATTCTTCATGTATTTTCTTTTATTCAATTATATATTCATTGGAATGAACCATAACTATGGAACCCGATTCCTAATAGATTGATCCCAAAATAGCATATCCAAATTAGGAGAAATCCTATAGAAGCTACAAATGCCGAATTTGTCCCTTGATCTTGCAATTTTGGATTTGTTCTAGTATGTAAATAAATTGCAAATATGGTCCAAGTAATAAATGCCCAAGTTTCCTTAGGGTCCCAATTCCAATAAGAACCCCATGCTTCATTAGCCCATACTGCTCCAGAAAGAATGCCTATGGTTAAAAAGGTAAACCCTAAACTAATGACACGATAACTCCAATAATCCAAACGCTGAATTAATTGATATTTGTAAAAATTTTGAAATGAGAAGAAAGAAGTATTTTTTAATACACTTCCTTTTTGGTTCAAATATTCCATATCACCAAAGAAAAGCGACTTCCTTAAACTGAAAAAATTCTTGTTTTTCAAAAAAGAATCGATTCTTTTTTGAAATGTAATCACTATAAGAGCAACTGATAATAACGATCCGCATAAAAGAGCTGCATAGCTCAATAGCATCATACTGACATGCATCATTAACCACTGAGATTGTAGAGCAGGTACTAATATTGCGGGTTGATGCATTTCAGTTGAAAGACCT